CTATTATGCGCCTTTGCATCTAGCATTGAGTAGACCTCATACAATAACTGCCCTAACTCTACCGTATCTTTTATTTAATTTCTTCGACAAAAATGACAAATACTACTATTTGAATTCTGGATACAAGTTGGATTACAGATACAAGAATCAAAATTCAATACGCAATCTTAGTATTTACAAAGTATTCTTTAACAATCTTCTTTTTCAGTTATTAAACCCCCTTCTTTTTCCAAGTTCAATCTTAATAAGATTAGTGAACATTTATCTCTTTCGATGCAACAATAAATTGTTATTCTTAACAAGTAGTTTTGTTGGTTGGTTAATTGGTCACATCTTTTTGATGAAATGGATTGGATTGATATTAGTCTGGTTACAGCAAAATAATTCGATCAAATCGAAGGTAACTATTCGATTTGATAAGTACATTATGTTAAAATTTCGAGATTATGTGGGTCAAATATTTGCTGTTTTTTCATTTATTACCCTTTTACACTATTTAGGCAGAATACCGCTTCCTCATTTTTTTACTGAGGAAATATTAGAAATTGGAGAAAACGATGAAATTGGAGAAAATGATGAAATTGGAGATCTCGATGTTGAAAGAGATTCGAAAACGCAAGAACAAAAAGGATCCGTCGATGAATATCTTTCTTCTTATCTCTTTTCGCCAAACGATAAGACTTTGGACAAAATCGAGGAAGAGAACGATCTCTTCGGATTTCAAAAACCTCTTGTAACTATTCTTTTCGATTTTCAACGATGGAATCGTCCATTGCGATATATAAAAAATGATCACTTTGAAAATGTCGTAAGAAATGAAAATTCACAATTTTTTTTTCATATATGTCAAAGTGATGGAAAAGAAAGAATATCTTTCACGTATCCACCTGATTTATCTACTTTTCTTAAAATCATGGAAAAAAAAATGGATCTCTTCACAAGAGATAAAATCTCCTATAATGAATTGTCTAATTATTGGAGCTCTACTAATAAAGAAAAAAGAAAGAAACTAAGCAATGAATTTTTTAAAAGGGCAAAAGTTCTAGATAAGGAATTTCTTCCTCTGGATGTATTCGAAAACCGAATTAGATTGTGTAAGGATGAGACGAAAACAAAATATATAAGTCAAATATATGATCCTTTCTTGAATGGACGCTTTCGTGGACAAATCCAAACAAGCTTTTCACCATCAATTCAAAATGAAACTTACACAACAAATCCCATTTTGATAAATAAGATTCATGGTCTCCTTCTTGCTATAAATAGTCATTATCCAGAATTTGAACAGAAAATAGATCCATTTGATAGAAAATCATTATTAACTGAAATAGGTTTTTTTTTTAACTTTATCAGTAAATTTTCGGAAAAATCAGTATCAAGTTTGAATTTTGACGGACTTTCTTTATTTCCAGAACATGAACAAGTAAAAATCTATTCCGAAGAAAAAAAAAGAAAAAAAGATTTCTTATTCGACTCAATTAGAACTGATCTGAACGATGAAACAATTTTTAATAGAAAAAAATGTATTGGAATAAACGAAATCAGTAAAGAAGTTCCTCGATGGTCATACAACTTAATCGACGAATTGGAGCAACTGACGGAAGGACTAGGAAAGGAAGCTCAGATTCGTTGCAGAAAAGCCGACCGTATAGTGATTTTTAATAGTAAAACAGAGAATTACAATGAAGATTTGAATACTATGAGTATATCTAATACTGATGACAATGAGGATAGTCATACTAGTAATATTGATGAAACGATTGAACCAAATCAAGAATTGGCTTTACTAAATTATTCACGCGAACCCGATTTTGACCGAGAATTAATCAGAGGATCTATGCGCGCTCAAAGGCGTAAAACAGTGACTTGGAAACTCTTTCAAAGCAATGCCCATTCCCCCCTTTTTTTGGACAAAATCAAAAAATCCTCGGTCTTTTTTGGTGATCTTTTCGATGATATCTCCCAATATTTGAAAGAATATTTCAGGAAAAAAGGTACAGACAATTCAGAATTTTTGGCTTTTGAGAAAAGGATAGAAGAGGATCAAAAAGAGGAAAAAAAAGACAACGACGAAAAAAGACTTATAGAAATAGAAGAAGCCTGGGAGAACATTCTATATGGTCTAATACTTAGAAGCTTTGTAATAATAATCCAATCATTTCTTAGAAAATATATTCTATTACCTTCATTGATAATAACTAAAAATATCATTCGTATACTATTATTTCAAAATCCCGAATGGTCAGAAGATTTTAGGGATTGGAAAAAAGAAGTGCATATTAAATGCACCTATCAGGGCATTCCAGTATCCAACAAAGAATTTCCAAACGACTGGTTAACAGAGGGTCTTCAGATAAGGATCTTATCTCCTTTTGTTCTGAAACCTTGGCACAAATCTAAGGTACGATCTACTGAAAAAAAAAAAAGATCTACTGAAAAAAGAAACGTGAAAACAAAAAACTTCTGGTTTTTAACAGCTTGTGGAACACAAGTCGAATCATACCTTGATAATTATTTCCCAAATCCATTTTCATTTTTGGGTCCCATTTTTAAAAAAATTAAAAAACAATTGAACAAAGATTTGAAAAATCGTTTTTTTCTAGTTCTAAAAGTGTTAAATGAAAGCAAAAAATGGTTTCTAACTATCTTAAAAGAAATAGGAAAATGGAACATCAAAAGTATTCTATTTAGATTCAAAAAAAGATATGAATTGAGTGAAAGCAAAAAAGATTCAACAATCAGTAAGAATAATCCAATGATTTACGAATCACCCGTTCTAATCCAATCTATTAATTGGACAAATTGTTCATTGACAGAAAAAAAGATAAAAGATCTTAATGTTAAAACAAAGACAATCAAAAAACAAATAGAAAAAATGACACAAGAAGAAAAAGGGGAGGTTATAACTTCAGAGAAAGATTTGAATTTGAACAAAACAACTTATGATGCTAAAAGATTAGAATTACAAAAAAATTTCCAAATATTACAAAGAAGAAATGTTCGATTAACCCGTAAATTGTATTCTTTTTTCAAATTTTTCATGGAAAGGGTATACATAGATATCCTTTTATGTATCATTAGTATTCCTAGGATCAATGGAGAACTTTTTCTTGAATCAACAAAAAAAATTGTAAATAAATCTACAAAGAATTACAAGAAAAAAACAAATGCAGAAAGAATTGATAAAACAAATCAAAGTATAATTCCATTTATGTCGATTATACACAAATCTTGTGATATTACGAATACGAATTCACAGAATTCTTGTGACGTATCTTCTTTTTCACAAGCATATGTATTTTTTAAATTATCACAAATCCAAGTTATTAACGTACATAAGTATAAGTTAAGATCTATTTTGGAATCTCATGGAAGATCTTTTTTTCTTAAGAATGAAATAAAGAATTATTTTTTTAGAATACAAGGAATATTTAATTCAAAATTAAGACATAAGAACGTTTCCGATTCTGTAATGAATCAATGGACAAATTGGTTAAAGGTTCATTATCAATATGATTTACCTGAGAGCAGATGGTCGAGATTAGTATCACAAAACTGGAGAAATAGAATCAATGAACATCGCGTGGCTCAAAATAAAGAATTAATCGAATATGATTCAGAATATGATTCATATGAAAATGAAAAAACTCGATTAATTCTTGACAAAAAACAACAAGTGGACTTATTAAAATTCAATAAAAAAATTAAAAAACAATATGGATATGATCTTTTGGCATATAAATATCTTAATTATGCAGATAAGCAAAAATCAGATATTTATGGATATAGATCACCATTCCAAGCAAACAAAAACCAAGCAATTTCTTATAATGACAAAACACGTAAAAAAGAATTTTTGGATATAACGGGCGATATCTCTATCCAAAATTATATAGCGGAAGATGTTATTATAGATATGGAAAAAAATTTGGATAGAAAGTATTTTGATTGGATGGTAATGGATGTAGAAATACGAAAACATTCCATATCGAAATCGAATCCGAAATTGGGGTTCTTTTTGAAATTATGGAAATCTTATCATGCATATAAGAAGAATCCTTGGATCCTACCAACCAAATTACTTTTTTTCAATTTTTATGGAAAAGATGTTAGTGAAACTAAAAACATCACTGGAAAGAAAAAAAGAATAGATTTTGATGAATTCTATTTAGATACTCAAAATGGAGCACAAAAATCTATAGAAGAATATGAGAATCTAAAAAAATCTATAGAAGAATATGAGAATCTAAAAAAATCTATAGAAGAATATGAGAATCTAAAATCATCTCTCTCAAACCAAGATTATGAAAGATCAGACAGGAAAAATGGTGATAATAGTATAGATGAAAATCTATACAGGAACGATCTAAAGGGAGAACGGGATTTCTTACTAGAAAAGTATTTAGGTTTTCATTTGAACTATCATAGTTCCCTACAAGAAAGAATAATGAATAATATCCAATTTTATTGTCTCCTGATTAGATTGAAAAATCTAAAAAAATTTTTTATAATCTCTATTCAAAGGGGAGATCTAAGTCTAGATACTATGGCGATTCAGAATCATACGGATTTCACTCTTACAGGATTTAAGGACAATACCGAATTGGTGGAAAAACAATTCTTTTTTATTGAACCTGTTCGCCTGTCTAGAAAAAACTATGAACACTTTTTTATGTATCAAACCACAAGCCTATCTTTGATTCATAAGAAAAAGCCCCAAATGTTTCAAAGAAACCCAGAAAAAAGGAGTGTTCATAAAAATCATTATGATTTGCTTGTTCCGGAAAATGTTTGGTCCACTAGACGCCGTAGAGAATTGAGAATTCTAATTTGTTTCAATCCTAGAAATACTAACACAATAAATGACAATGAGAATAAAATAAATAATTGCGGTCAAGTTTTGGCTAAAAATAAAGATCTTGATAGAGAAACAAAAAAACTAATGAATTTAAAATTCTTTCTTTGGCCAAATTATCGATTAGAAGATTTAGCTTGTATAAATCGCTATTGGTTTGATACCCATAATGGAAGCCGTTTCAGTATATTAAGGATAAAAATGTATCCGCGATTGAAAATTTGATTGATAATCCTCTCATTTATCTTCTATTTATCGTAATATTTCTCGTAACATATCTGATATGCAAAGATATATATATAAATTAAATTAAAATAAATGCGCACACGCATTGTGGTATTGATACTAATTCAATGATGTATCCATTAGATAGGAAAAGGAATCAAAAAAATTGTCTTATTTTTTTTTGAAGTATACAATAGAATTTTTGATTTTGTGAATCCATAAATATAGTGTTTTTCTCTCTATTTGAATTGGATTGCTTAATAATAATAATAAATTTTATTTGAAAAAAAAAAAGAGATTTACGTTCTCAAACCAAAGTAAATCAAACTAAAGATGTAAAGGAGGGGGAGGGATATGAAACAAGCAGCCATCAAATTCTTGAAAGGATTCAACACAGTGGTTTGGGGTACTATTGTAGTTATCGAGTTGTATCGTCGTTTCTTCCGTCGTTAATAGTGTTAGAGTAGAAATAGTAGAGTAGAGAAAATAGAATTGGTTTCTTCGTCTTTACAAAAGAAAAAAAAAAGAGATTTACGTTCTCAAACCAAAGTAAAATAAAAACTTGTTGTAAAGGAGGTGATATAACTATGACGATGAAGGATTTAATTCTCTATGCTATTGTAGAGATTTCTATTCGAGTCATTATTCGTTATTACTCGTGATTCTTTGTTTCGTATTACATATCACTTTTTCTTCTTCTTATTTTCTAAAGAAAACGGAGGGCACTATGCCATTCCACAAATTGACTTGGCTTGTTCGTGTAGCTATAAATAAATGGAGGTCCACTATGACATTCAACAAATTCACTTGGATTGTTCTTGTAGGTATGCATGTGTATCTTCGTTTCTTCGGTGGTCAATAGTGTTAGAGAAGAAATCGTAGAGTAGAGAAAATAGAATTGGTTTCTTCGTCTTTACAAAAGAAAAAAAAAATATCTATCAAAAAGGAGGGGAGAGGAAAGCTTTCATTTTATTTTATGATAAAAAATTCGTTTATACCTGTTATTTCACAAAAAAAAAAAGAAGAAGAAAACCCCGGATCAGTTGAATTTCAAGTGGTCAATTTCACTAATAAGATACGAAGACTTACTTCACATTTTGAATTACACCGAAAAGACTATTTATCTCAAAGAGGTTTACGTAAAATTCTGGGAAAACGGCAACGACTACTGTCTTATTTGGCAAAGAAAGATAGAATACGTTATAAAAAATTAATAAATCAGTTGGGTATTAGGGAGTCACAAATTCGTTAATTTAAAGAATCATTTTCAATTATTCGATTTCTTAGATCCTGAATTTTGATGAACTTTTTTTTAACGATTCATGGAAGAATGAATCGAGGAAAAACCTATGAATGTCCCAGCTACAAGAAAAGACCTCATGATAGTCAATATGGGACCTCACCACCCATCAATGCATGGTGTTCTTCGACTTATTGTTACTCTGGATGGTGAAGATGTTATTGATTGTGAACCAATATTGGGTTATTTACACAGAGGGATGGAAAAAATTGCGGAAAACCGAACAATTATACAATATCTGCCTTATGTAACACGTTGGGATTATTTAGCTACTATGTTCACGGAAGCAATAACCGTAAACGGACCGGAACAATTGGGAAATATTCAAGTCCCTAAAAGAGCCAGCTATATCCGAGTCATTATGTTGGAGTTAAGTCGTATAGCTTCTCATCTACTATGGCTGGGACCTTTTATGGCAGATATTGGTGCACAAACCCCTTTTTTCTATATTTTTAGAGAAAGAGAATTCATATATGATCTATTTGAAGCTGCGACAGGTATGAGAATGATGCATAATTTTTTTCGTATCGGAGGAGTAGCGGCTGATCTACCTTATGGTTGGATAGATAAATGTTTTGATTTCTGCAATTATTTTTTAACAAGGGTTGTTGAATATCAAAACCTTATCACGCGAAATCCTATTTTTTTAGAACGGGTTGAGGGAGTAGGTGTTGTTGGTAGAGAGGAAGTAATAAATTGGGGTTTATCAGGACCGATGCTTCGGGCTTCCGGAATACAATGGGATCTACGTAAAGTTGATAATTATGAGTGTTACGAGGAATTTGATTGGGAAGTTCAATGGCAAAAAGAAGGAGATTCATTAGCTCGTTATTTAGTTCGAATTGGTGAAATGACGGAATCCATAAAAATGATTCAACAGGCTTTGGAAGGAATTCCTGGCGGGCCATATGAAAATTTAGAAATCCGCTGCTTTGATAGAGAAAAGGAGCCCAAATGGAATGATTTTGAATATCGATTCATTGGTAAAAAATCGTCTCCGACTTTTGAATTGCCGAAACAAGAACTTTATGTAAGAGTTGAGGCCCCCAAGGGAGAATTAGGAATCTTTCTAATAGGAGATCAGAATGGTTTTCCTTGGAGATGGAAAATCCGTCCTCCCGGTTTTATCAATTTGCAAATTCTTCCTCAATTAGTTAAAAGAATGAAATTGGCTGATATTATGACAATACTAGGTAGCATAGATATCATTATGGGGGAAATTGATCGTTGAAATGATAATTGATACAACGGAAGTCCAAGATATCAATTCTTTTTCCGGATTGGAATCTTTAAAAGAGGTCTATGGAATTTTATGGGTACTTGTACCTATTTTGATTCTTGTATTGGGAATCACAATAAGTGTACTAGCAATTGTATGGTTAGAAAGAGAGATATCTGCAGGGATACAACAGCGTATTGGACCTGAATACGCTGGTCCTTTTGGAGTTCTTCAAGCTCTAGCAGACGGAACAAAACTACTTTTCAAAGAGAATCTTATTCCATCTAGGGGAGATATTCGTTTATTCAGTATCGGACCATCCATATCAGTCATATCAATTCTACTAAGCTATTCAGTAATTCCTTTTGGTTATAACTTTGTTTTATCTGATTTCAATATAGGTGTTTTTTTATGGATTGCTATTTCGAGTATTGCTCCCATTGGACTTCTTATGTCAGGATATGGGTCAAATAATAAATATTCCTTTTTGGGTGGTCTACGAGCTGCTGCTCAATCGATTAGTTATGAAATACCATTAACTCTATGTGTCTTATCAATATCTCTACGTGCGATTCGTTGAAACAGAAAAAGCTATTCAATGAATTCGATTCCTCTCTTTATAGTACTATATAAGAAAAGAGTCGAATTCATTGAATAAATACTTTCATTATCTGAATCTTCTTTTTCACAATTCGGATTGAAGAACTAAATCTGATAGTTATATGAGTGAAATAAAACAGCTTCTATTGAATCTAATTTCAGAATACTATATTACTTATAGTTAATAGATAGTATGATGATTTGAAATGGCAGTAAAAATATTGAGTCTCATTTTCTATGTATAAGAATGAAGTGAAAGAAAATTATAAACAGAAGAGGCCATTTAACCCAAGATTGGATAATGAGTCATCCTGTTTTGAAGCGGGCTCCAAAGACCAACCTTATTGAATTTTAGTTACCATTTGTATCAATTATCATAGATGTATTAACATAAATAAGGGGGTTAATAAAAAAAGGAGTGGATGGTTAGAAACACCAAGATACACAAAGGATTAGTAACGCAGATTTTGTAAATTATCCTAAAGAGAATTTACGCATAATAGAAAAAGAATACTAATTGGGGCTTTAAGTTGGTAGAAAAAATCAAGCAGTACTCCCCACAACTCCGATCCAGAGTATGCTTCCATCCACTGATTAAATAAATTACTATCAGGAACGAAAAAATCCTTTTCAATTTTTTAAGTCCCTTTTTCATAGCACAAAAAAGAAGAATAGGAACGAAAAAAACACAAGAAATCAATATCCATATTCATGGAGATAAAATTCATGTCATAATTAAGAAACTAATGTGTAATTCTTTTTCGTAATTGAAAATGATGAGGGTTATTGATAATTTTAAAAGAGTATTTTATTGAATAATTCAGTTATTACTCAACAAATTTTGATTTTTAAGGGATGAGATCAATTCAGAAGTACCTTTTGTATCTTTTATTAAAATTAAAATGGATTTCTCTTTCTTATTTAATTCTTTATTAGAACAGACAGAATTGAATTGGTCTAATTCAGAACCGTCCGATAGATTTGAATCTTATCTATCTTAGGGATATATCAAGAGATAAATAATCGGCCCGGTCCTTAGATTTACTTAAGGCTTTCCAGGAGCCGTATGAGGTGAAAATCTCATGTACGGTTCTGTAATAGAGATGGAAACAGTAATGTTATCACCGACTAGGATTATCTAACAGTTTAAGTACAGTTGATATAGTTGATGCGCAATCAAAATATGGTTTTTGGGGATGGAATTTGTGGCGTCAACCTATGGGTTTCATCGTTTTTCTAATCTCTTCGCTAGCGGAATGTGAACGATTACCTTTTGATTTACCAGAAGCGGAAGAAGAATTAGTAGCGGGTTATCAAACAGAATATTCGGGTATCAAATTTGGTTTATTTTATGTTGCTTCCTATTTAAACCTATTAATCTCTTCATTATTTGTAACAGTTCTTTACTTGGGCGGTTCAAATATCTCTATTCCGTACATATTCGTTTCTGAGTTTTTTGAAATAAATAAAACATATGGAGTTTTTGGAACTACAATTGATCTGTTTATTACATTAGCTAAAACTTATTTTTTCTTATTCCTTTCTATTATAACAAGGTGGGCTTTGCCTAGGCTAAGAATGGATCAATTATTAAATCTTGGATGGAAATTTCTTTTACCCATTTCTCTCGGTAATCTATTATTAACAACTTCGTCTCAATTGTTTTCACTATAAAAGATTGATATAAAAGATTGATCTTCTATAATTCATTACTTGTCTCAAATAAGAGAAAGAAATAAAACAAAAATATTCATAGATATTTACGATATGTTCCTTATGGTAACTGGGTTCATGAATTATGGTCAACAAACAGTCCGAGCTGCAAGGTACATTGGTCAAAGTTTCATGATTATCTTATCTCACGCAAATCGTTTACCTGTAACTATTCAATATCCTTATGAAAAATTAATCACATCGGAACGTTTCCGCGGTCGAATACATTTTGAATTTGATAAATGTATTGCTTGTGAAGTATGTGTTCGTGTATGTCCTATAGATTTACCCGTTGTTGATTGGAAACTGGAAACTGATATTCGAAAGAAACGATTGCTTAATTACAGTATTGATTTCGGAATCTGTATTTTTTGTGGTAACTGTATTGAGTATTGTCCAACAAATTGTTTATCAATGACTGAAGAATATGAACTTTCGACTTATGATCGTCACGAATTGAATTATAATCAAATTGCTTTGGGCCGTTTACCAATGTCAGTAATTGATGATTATACAATTCGAACAATTCAAATAAATAAATAAAATCTTTTCCAATTAAATACTATATTTATCTATTCTAGAATAGATAAATATAGTATCGAGATTTTCAATATTAAATAGTTATATATGTTATATATACTTTTAGACTTTAGTTTTAGTATAGTTTCAAACTACTCTTTCCTATAAAGACTGGAATGACGTTGATTATATAACTGTACTTATATCAATTCAAACTCCTTAGAATTTTTTTTCAATGCAAAGAGAAATTTAAGTATATAAAAATTTTTTTCCTGGTCATATCAATAAGGTCATGAAATTTCCATTTCTTTGTCTTTTTTTTACATATAATGGATTTACCTGAAACGCTACATGATTTTCTTTTAGTCTTTCTGGGATCGGGTCTTGTATTAGGAAGTCTAGGAGTAGTATTACTTCCCAACCCAATTTTTTCTGCTTTTTCGTTGGGACTGGTTCTTGTTTGTATATCTTTATTATATATTTTATCAAACTCCCATTTTGTAGCTGCCTCACAGCTACTTATTTACGTGGGAGCTATTAACATTTTAATCATATTTGCTGTGATGTTCATGAATAGCTCAGAATATTACCAAGATTTTCATCTTTGGACCGTTGGGGATGGAATTACTTTGATGGTTTGTACAAGTATTTTTGTTTCACTAATAACTACTATTCCAGATACATCATGGTACGGAATTATTTGGACTACAAGACCAAATCAGATTATTGAGCAAGATTTGATAAGTACTAGTCAACAAATTGGAATTCATTTATCAACAGATTTTTTTCTTCCATTTGAACTCATTTCAATAATTCTTTTAGTTGCTTTGATAGGTGCAATTGTCGTAGCTCGCCAATAAGAAATCTTTCGCGAACTAGCAATATAAATCCAGATTCAATTTTCTCACATTTATTTCTGTCGAATTCTATGTGAAGTGAAATAGTTTTTATGTAGAAACTCTTTTTTTTATTGCCGATATATTCTTTTGTTGGTTATATTCTTTAGTCAATAGTCAATTGAATCTGTTGAATTGTTGTTCATATTGAAATGAATCAAAATTGATAAGGAGTTGGTCAATGATGCTCGAACATGTACTTGTTTTGAGTGCCTATTTATTTTCTATCGGTATCTATGGATTGATCACGAGCCGAAATATGGTTAGAGCCCTTATGTGTCTTGAACTTATACTGAATGCAGTTAATATAAATCTCGTAACTTTTTCTGATTTTTTTGATAATCGCCAATTAAAAGGAAATATTTTTTCAATTTTTGTTATCGCTATTGCAGCCGCTGAAGCAGCTATCGGACCGGCTATTGTTTCTTCAATTTCTCGTAACAGAAAATCAACCCGTATCAATCAATCGAATTTGTTGAAGAAATAGCATTAATCATAATTAATCAAAAGTCGAATTTTGAATAGTGTAATATTTATCAATTCAAATTAGCATGTATGCTACACAACGTATGATCATGTTTGCGTTTGCGAAATCATAAGAATCAAAGTATCCTGGTCCTCTTCTCTTCGTTCTTCTAAATTTCTCGAGACGTCTATTTTGATTAGCAAAATTCTGACAAATCATTGATTCATCTGGTGTATAAATATATGATTCATTTACGAGTTTACTAGATCGATAATTTTCATTTTTGATGTTCAAAAATTACTATAGATACAATGTCACATTCAGTAAAGATTTATGATACATGTATAGGATGTACTCAATGTGTCCGAGCCTGTCCCACAGATGTATTAGAAATGATACCTTGGGATGGATGTAAAGCGAAGCAAATAGCTTCTGCCCCAAGAACAGAGGACTGTGTCGGTTGTAAGAGGTGTGAGTCCGCCTGTCCGACAGATTTCTTAAGTGTTCGAGTTTATTTATGGCATGAAACAACTCGAAGTATGGGTCTAGGTTATTGATACGTTTCAAAAAACACCACACGAATACGTTTTTTTACTGGCAAAAACCCGTGCTCAAAAGAAAAGATTTTTTTCTATTTTCTTTTGAGCGCGGGCTTTTCTGGCCCAAGTGTATCTTATTTTTATCACGAATGATTTTCCTTGGTTAACAATAGTTGTAGTTTTGCCAATAGCCGGGGGTTCTTTAATCTTCTTATTTCCTCATAGGGGAAATAAGGTAATTAGGTGGTATAGCATTTGTATATGCTTAATCGATCTCCTTCTAACAACCTATACATTTTGTTATCATTTCCAATTGGATGATCCACTAATCCAACTGACGGAGAATTATAAATGGATCAATTTTTTTGATTTTTACTGGAGATTTGGAATAGATGGACTCTCTATAGGACCTATTTTACTGACGGGATTTATCACCACTTTAGCCACGTTAGCGGCTCAGCCGGTTACTCGAGAATACCAATTATTCTATTTCCTGATGTTAGCAATGTATAGCGGTCAAATAGGACCATTTTCTTCTCGAGACATTTTACTTTTTTTCATCATGTGGGAATTGGAATTAATTCCCGTTTATCTACTTTTATCCATGTGGGGGGGAAAGAAACGTTTGTATTCAGCTACAAAGTTTATTTTGTACACTGCGGGAAGTTCTGTTTTTTTATTAATGGGAATTCTGGGTGTTGGTTTATATGGTTCGAATGAACCAACATTAAATTTCGAAACATTAACTAATCAATCGTATCCCGTGGCGCTAGAAATAATATTCTATATGGGATTTCTTATTGCTTTTGCTGTCAAATCGCCGATTATACCCTTACATACATGGTTACCAGATACCCACGGAGAGGCACATTACAGCACTTGTATGCTTTTAGCCGGAATCTTATTAAAAATGGGAGCGTATGGGTTGGTTCGAATTAATATGGAATTATTTTCCCACGCTCATTCCATATTTTGTCCCTGGTTAATGATATTAGGTTCTATTCAAATAATCTATGCCGCTTCAACATCTTTTGGTCAACGTAATTTAAAAAAAAGAATAGCTTATTCCTCGGTATCTCATATGGGTTTCCTTATTATAGGAATTGGTTCTATAAGTGAGACTGGGCTCAACGGGGCCATCTTACAAATAATATCTCATGGATTTATTGGCGCTGCGCTTTTTTTCTTGGCAGGAACTAGTTATGATAGACTACGTCTTCTTTATCTTGACGAAATGGGCGGAATGGCTATACCAATGCCAAAAATATTCACGATTTTTACTATCTTATCGATGGCTTCTCTTGCATTGCCGGGCATGAGCGGTTTTGTTGCAGAATTGATAGTTTTTTTTGGAATAATTACTAGTCAAAAATATCTTTTAATGATGAAAATACTAATTACTTTTGTAACAGCAATTGGAATGATATTAACTCCTATTTATTTATTATCTATCTTACGGCAGATGTTCTATGGATACAAGTTCTTTAATACACCAAACTCTTCTTTTTTTGATTCTGGGCCGAGAGAATTATTTATTTCGATTTCTATCCTTATACCCGTAATAGGTATTGGTATTTATCCAGATTTCATTTTCTCATTCTCGGTTGAGAAGGTTGAAGCTATTCTATCTAAATTTTGATAGATAGTTTTTGTGAATAAAACAAAGAAATCAAAAAGAGAAAAAACCCTTTGTACAATGAAAAAGAGATTTTTACGTTAGATTCACTTTAAAAAAATTGAATTGTAATAGAATATGTTTGTTGTTTGTGAGAACCCCTTGAATCATTCCATTACTTGATTTAAAGGGTTCTCGACGATTTTTGGCAAGTTTAATTTATGGAAAGTATATATATGCTTTCCATATTTTTATATCTCAGGTTCTTTACTCATTTTAATTCAATTAGATGTAAATGAACCATAACTATGTAGTCCTATTCCTAATAGATTGATCCCCAAATAACATATCCAAATTATAAGAAATCCTATAGAGGCCACTATTGAGGAATTTACACCTTCCAATTTTTTATTTTTTCTAGTATGTAAAAAAATCGCGAATATGGTCCAAGTAATAAAGGCCCAAGTTTCCTTTGGATCCCAATTCCAATATGATCCCCATGCCTCGTTAGCCCATACTGCTCCTGAAAGAATACCTATTGTTAAAAATAGAAAACCTAGACTAATAATACGATAACCCCAACGATCCAATTGTTGAATAAATTGAGACCTGTGATAATTTATAGAAGAAGAAGTTTTTCGTAAAACATTGTTTCTTTCATTCATATTCATGTCTTGGATTTCAGCAAAATCAAATTCTTTCTTTAAATAATCAAAATTCTTGCTTTTACCAAGAATTTGGATGACTTCTTGAAACGTAATGACTAAAATAGCCACTGATAATAATGATCCACATAAAAGAGCCGCATAGCCCAATATCATCATACTTACGTGCATCATTAGCCAATGGGATTGTAGAGCGGGTACTAATATTACGGATTGATGCATTTTGGTTAAAAGACCCGAAGTAGCAAAGCCTTGGGTAAAAATAACACTTGGTGCGATTATTGTACTTAAAAGGTTTTTATCCTTTTTCAAACACGGAACCATATGAAAAATAGAAAAACCCCATGAAAGAAAGATTAAGGATTCATATAAATCACTAAATGGTAAATGGCCCGAAAAAAACCAACGAGTAATTAACAATCCCGTTACACAGAAAAAAGTTATTGTCATGGCTTTTTTGGACAAATCATATAATCCTATGATTTCATTGACTAATAAGGTTATCAAATGAATTGAAATAACAATGGATATGACCGAAAACGATATATGAGTTAATATATGCTCTAAAGTTGAAAATATCATATATATAATGAGAATAAATATCTATAATGAAAATAAAAAAGGTATGAATACTAGGAATAGAAATCGGGAATTGAATTCATTATAGGACTTCTTCTTTTAGAATATAGGATAGGATGCCATGCCGCCACTCGGACTCGAACCGAGATGCTCTAGCACTGCTTCCTAAGAGCAGCGTGTCTACCAATTTCACCATAGCGGCTTACTCGAAATCATAATAACCGATTCATTAGTCAATCGTCGAGATTGAAAGAATTAATTAAAGTGCAATATTTATTACATTTGTTTACTAAACATGAAACAATTTCAAGAATTCTATTCTAATTCTAAATAAAGATTTATTTTATTAAATCTTATGAAATAAATTTCAAATTTGGATTTATTCAAATATAGAAATATATATAGAATAAATGAATATTAACTCTAAGTATAGTAATTTCTTATTCATATAAAGAATCTTAAAATAAAAAATAGAACGTTTCAATTTCAATACGACGTTGTATTCTTGTTTTTTTCATTTCCAGTGTTAGTTTTCAATTTTAACAACGGGGGATGGGTTTTTCGTAGTTTACACTTTTTCAAATTCAAAAACAGCACTGTTGAAACTGGAACTAGATAGTTCTGACTTCAATCCAGGAATGAAAAAGAAGATTTTTTTGTAGTTGTTTATGACTCATTTTTTAGTTATTTCATTTTCTTACTCTAAAGAAATGCATTTCCATTTTTTCAATGAAATAGTTAATTAATATATCTATAATTTAACAAGACATTCCAAAAATCTTAGTTAGATTATATATTTAGAATCTATTATATATCTTCTATATAATAGATTCTAAATATATGATATTCTATATTAGTAAATATTCTTTATCTTTATTAGTATAAAATTAGTATTAAAGAATACTCTTTGAATCGAGCTAATTCAGATTATTCCAACATTTTTATTTGTTACAAAAAAAACTTTTTGAGTTCCCTGTAACAATGGATTTAGCTAATGAAAAGGCTTTCAATGCTGTCCAATATCCCTTTTTTTTCCAATAAGTCTTCCGAATTTTTTTTTTTGATATAGAAGTGCGCTTTTTTGGAACTGCCATCCAACTAGGATAGTTTTTTCATTTCTATAGTTCGATGTGAAAGACATTTCTTCTGTAAATGAAAACGAATTATTCTTTAATTAGCCATATGTCTTATCTATCTGAATTCCCTCTTTTTTTTCTATCTAAAGTCAAAACATTGAATATTAGAAACCTTTTCCAAATTTTTCCAAACTATATGGATCTCTTTTTCTTTTTATTGGAATGTAAAATAATCAATTAGTCAATTAGTTCAAAAATGAACTAATGTTTCTGAATAATAAAAAAAAGGATGATTTTATTGGGTCATGTCATATGAATTGTTTTTTCTGATTGATATCAAAAGAAACGAATGTTCTTAGTTTTGGTGTAATTATTTACCCTCACTCTATAGATAAAGATTTTCATTTTCCAAATCTCGTTTTTATTTATTATTATATTATTTAATAATAGTAATTCTAAATAGTAATTAATATTACTAAAAAGAATATCAATTTTCATTTTTCACTAGGAATTTGGTTATTGGTCTATTTTTACTTTGTACTTTGCAATATTGGAAATATTGTTTGTGCAAAGATTTAGAATAATTAAAAATATCAAATTCTATTTATATATCCACTTTTTTATTAACCGAACCCTTTACAAAAGAGATAAAACAAACGAATAAGAAAGAAAATTCATTAAGAATCAAAATATTTTTTATTCTTTATTTTTTTTTTTATGGAATATACACACCAATTCTCATGGATTATACCTTTCATCCCACTTCCAGTTCCTATTTTAATAGGGGTAGGACTTCTTCTTTTTCCCACGGCAACAAAAAATCTTCGCCGTATGTGGGCTTTTCCTAGTATTTTATTGTTAACGATAGTTATGATTTTTTCGATCGATCTATCTATTCATCAAATCAAGAACAGTTCTATCTATCAATATGTATGGTCTTGGACTATAAATAATGATCTTTCTTTAGAGTTTGGCTACTTGATCGATTCACTTACTTCTATTATGTCGATATTAATCACTACTGTTGGTATTCTGGTTCTTATTTATAGTGATAATTATATGTCTCATGATCAAGGATATTTGAGATTTTTTACTTATATGAGTTTTTTTAATACTTCAATGTTGGGATTAGTTACTAGTTCAAATTTGATACAAGTTTATATTTTTTGGGAATTGGTTGGAATGTGTTCTTATTTATTAATAGGTTTTTGGTTCACACGTCCTATTGCGGCAAATGCTTGTCAAAAAGCGTTTGTAACTAATCGTGTAGGGGATTTTGGTTTATTATTAGGAATTTTAGGTCTTTATTGGATAACGGGTAGTTTGGAATTTCGGGATTTATTTCAAATATTCAATAACTTGATTTATAAGAATGAGGTTAATATTTTTTTTGTTACTTTGTGCGCCATCTTCTTATTTTGCGGCTCAGTTGCGAAATCTGCCCAATTCCCTCTTCATGTATGGTTACCGGATGCTATGGAAGGGCCTACTCCTATTTCCGCTCTTATACATGCTGCTACCATGGTAGCAGCAGGAATCTTTCTTGTAGCTCGACTTCTTCCTCTTTTCATAGTTATACCCTCCATAATGACTGGAATAGCTTTGATAGGTATAATAACAGTAGTATTAGGGGCAACTTTAGCTATTGCTCAAAAAGATATTAAGAAAAATTTGGCCTATTCGACAATGTCTCAATTGGGTTATATGATGTTAGCTTTAGGTATGGGCTCTTATCGAGCCGCTTTATTTCATTTGATTACTCATGCTTATTCAAAAGCATTGTTGTTTTTAGGATCTGGATCCATTATTCATTCAATGGAAGCAATTGTTGGATATTCTCCAGATAAAAGTCAAAATATGGTTCTTATGGGCGGTTTAACAAAACATGCGCCAATTACAAAAACCGCTTTTTTAATAGGTACACTTTCTCTTTGTGGTATTCCACCTTTTGCTTGTTTTTGGTCCAAGGATGAGATTCTTAATGATAGTTGGTTGTATTCACCAATTTTCGCAATAATAGCTTGTTCCGCAGCAGGATTAACTGCATTTTATATGTTTCGAATCTATTTACTTGTTTTTGAAGGATATTTAAACGTTCATTTTCAAAATTTCAATGGAAAGAAAAATAGTTCATTCTATTCAATATCTTTATGGGGCAAAGAAGGAAAAAAAATATTAAAAAAGAAAATTCATTTATTAGCTTTATTAACAATGAATAATAATGAAAGGACTTCTTTTTTTCGGAAGAGGACATATTCACATCGAATTAATCGAAATGTCAAAAGCATAACACGTCTTTTTCTTGATAGTACCTATTTTGGTACTAAATACATTCCTTTTTTTTATCCTCATGAATCAGACAATACTATGCTATTTTCTATGCTTATATTAGTATTATTTACTTTCTTCGTTGGGTCGATTGGAATTTCTTTCAGCCAAGAAGGAATAGATTTGGATATATTATCCAAATTGTTAATTCCGTCTATAGACCTTTTACATCAAAATTCAAAGAATTCTGTGGATTGGTATGAATTTTTTACAAATGCAACTTTTTCGGTGAGTATAGCCTTTTTCGGAATATTGATAGCGTCTTTTTTCTATAAACCCGTTTTTTCTTCTTTACAAAATTTGAACTTATTAAATTTATTTCAAAAAAGTGTTCCTAAAAAAATTATTGCTGATAAAATAATCAATGTTATATATGATTGGTCATATAATCGTGGTTATATAGATGCTTTTTTTGAAGTATCTTTAATTGCGAGTGTCAGAAAGTTAGCTAAATTCAATTATTTTTTTGATAGACAAGTAATTGATGGAATTCCAAATGGAGTTGGTATTTCAAGTTTTTTTATGGGAGAGGCTATCAAATATGTAGGGGGTGGACGAATTTCTTCGTATATTTTCTTTTTTTTATTAATCTTTTTAGTGATTTGTTATTATATATTTATATAATGTACTATTCAATTTAAATTGGGGTTATCCTCTAAGAATTAAGGTAGAGTGGTTTCTGAATGTCTCATCTGAAAAGCTTCCTTGACCAATTGGGTAGATCAAGAAAACAGCAGTAGCAGCTGGGAGCTTTTTAGAAATTCTTTTCTCTTTTTCCTTTTTGTTTTAAGAGATTTTATTAGAAATTATCTTGTCTTTTTTTTTTCTTATCTAGATTTAAGAGATTTATG